TGACTCCTCTTAACTGAGATAGAGATCCAATGCTTGAAGTAGGAATCAATTTGATTCCACCAAACCTAATATGTACGGTGGATCAAGTCCTATTTAAAAAGGATTCCTTCTTCCTTTCTTTTCAACCCATTTCTCTCTTCTAATCTATTTCTTTTCTGGCTCGGCTATCCCATTTAGCCGAGCCATTTCCTTTTATGCTACTCAGCCGGGCAAAACCAATAAAAAAAAGAAACGCAACAAATCTATTCGCCGAGAAAAGGAGAGAGAGGGATTCGAACCCTCGATAGTTCTTTGTTTCGAACTATACCGGTTTTCAAGACCGGGGCTATCAACCACTCGGCCATCTCTCCGAAAGAAAATTTCTATTTTCTTTTTATCCCATATTTGATTTTTATTCCACCCAATAGAACCCGAACATGGACATATGAGTTGATACTATTACTATCTATAGAAAGATATCGGGTGTAAATCTATAGGTCTATCTATCTGTATATATATAATACAGATGCATGATCCAGCAAGCATGCCCCCTGTTTTGTAAAGTAAAAAAAAATGACCCTCGGTTCCGTGCCCGAATAAAGCGACAAGGGGTGGTAATAAGTCATATAGAATCAATGATGGATTCATGGTAAAATCTTTCCATGATGCATTTTTTTTTTATTTTTGGCTGATAATGATAAAGATATCAAATGGTATAATTCTTTTGTTGGTAGATTGGAGGATTAGAAACATGACTATTGCTTTCCAGTTGGCTGTTTTTGCATTAATTGCTACTTCATTAATCTTATTGATTAGTGTACCTGTTGTATTTGCTTCTCCTGAGGGTTGGTCGGGTAACAAAAATGTTGTATTTTCCGGTACATCATTGTGGATTGGATTAGTCTTTCTGGTGGGTATCCTTAATTCTCTCATCTCTTGAACCTATTCGTTCTAGATCCAAAAATGAAATGACCCCTCCCTCCGAATTCCTTCAGGTTGTGAGACACATTAAAATTCAATATAAGTCCCAAAAATGCAAATAACGAAAAAGAAAAAATTAGAAAAATTAAAAATAGAGGGAGGGGACAAACTTTTGTGTATTTGTATTGTAAAAATATGTAAAAATGGAAAATAATAAAATTGAAATAAAAAATATACTAAATACATATTTAGTTATTAAGTATTTATTATAAGACGTTTTGAAATAAGAATTATCTAAATAATATATAAATTCGAAATTATATAAATAAAAATAAATAATATAAATATATATAAATATATATATAATTATATATAATGCGGATATGGTCGAATGGTAAAATTTCTCTTTGCCAAGGAGAAGATGCGGGTTCGATTCCCGCTATCCGCCCAGGATAATGGGTAAATATATGAAATTCAATCTATTTTATTTATATTTAATAGATAAAGCATTAATTAAGTTTAAGTATAGTTAAGTATATAAGTATAGTTGACCGCAGTAGTCTAGTGGTTCTACTCTTCCCTTTCTTTCCCCCCCCCCAAAAAAAAAACGGTAATTAATTATTCGGTTTTTTTGTCGAAAAAATGTTGCGGAGACGGGATTTGAACCCGTGACCTCAAGGTTATGAGCCTTGCGAGCTACCACGCTGCTCTACCCCGCGATGAAGAGACGAACTGAGAATTAATAGACAAACAGGGATTGAATGCGCCCCTCTACCATATCTGTACAAATAGAATAGTCCATTTATACAGAATGGTAAAGAGGACCCTCTATGATCGATGATCATAGAAATTAATAGAAAAATGAAAGGACATTTTTATCCTTACCAACTTGATCTTGTTGCCCCGGGCAACAAACATGCATGAACCATTTCGCGAAGTACGTGTCCGGATAACCCAAAGTCTCGATAGTTAGCTCTCGGTCTTCCGGTCGAAAAACAACGTCGATGAAGGCGTGTAGGTGCACTATTACGTGGTGGAGATTGTAACTTTCCATGAATTTCCCATTTCTCGCTCAACGACGGAACTTTGCTTATTTCTTTTTTTGAGGATCGACGAATCAAATGATATTTTTTTTCCAATTTTTGTCTCTTCTTCTCCCTCTGAATCAAACTTTTTCTTGCCATAATGGTTCAATTCCTATTAGTATCAATGATACAAGTCAGATCCTAGATGTAGAAATATAAGAAGGTAGATCCCTTCTCTATTGAAAGAAATGATATTCTCGCGGATACACCCCCTAAAATAAAGAATTAACCAAACTTGCCCGATGTAGAAGCAATCAAGAAAGCTGCATAAGTAAATATATAACCGACAGAAAAGTGGGCTAATCCAACTAATCTCGCTTGTACAATAGAAAGAGCGACCGGTTTATCTCTCCATCGAATCAAATTAGCTAAAGGTGTGCGTTCATGAGCCCAGGCTAAAGTTTCAATCAATTCTTGCCAATACCCCCGCCAGGAAATTAAGAACATAAATCCAGTAGCCCAAACAAGATGTCCAAATAAGAACATCCACGCCCAGACCGATAAACTATTCATTC